GAAGCAAACTTAGCTCTCAGACGAGCTAGGACACGAGTCGAAGCTATCAATGTGATTTCCTCCTTTCCTAACTAGTCTAGTTGACGTGTCTAAATAATTAAAAGACGTTCTGTTTATACTTATACACCCGATTTTGATTTGATTCTGTTGTATGGAATACCATTAAATACAATCAAGCAGAATCCGATTTTAATGTAACGAAAAAAAATCAATAAAAAATGAAGGTGGATAGAAAAACTTATTAGATACCAGAGTCACAGGTATCTAATAAGTTCTACCTACTATTGGATTTGAACCAATGACTCTCGCCGTATGAAAGCAATACTCTAACCACTGAGTTAAGTAGGCCTTTTCTCATCCCAAAGAAAACCCAAGCAAATGGGACCTATCGTATCGATAGATTATAAATCTTATATTCATTATAAACAATTGTAAATAATAAGCGCTTGACAACTCATCATTTTTCTTCTATTTTTTAATTTTAAATTTGATTGTCTTACTTCTGTCTAATTTGGAATTATGTCAAATTTTGGAATCCAAAATTTGGCGGGATTCAATACTCTCAAATACAAAGGGGAAAGTGATCTATGATCGATTTCGTAACAACTAAATAAGAATTGTTAGTTAGTTGTACCTCCCCAAATCTTTTGCGAAATTATCCCTTTCTTTTCGAAAGAAATTAGGTTGAAGTAAGCAAATAGCAACTATGTCTAGGTTACAGGAATCTATCCACTGCATATGGAGATATGCCTTCAAGAAAGAAAGATCGTTAAGAAAGAGAGATCGTTGAAAGGATCTCGAAGACCCAGGAAAGCACGAAAGACAGAATCTTTCCGAAAATGGATTCCTAAGTGCATAACCGCATGGATAAGCTGACACTAACCCGTCAATTTGAAATCAAAAATGCGATATTTTCCTTGAACAATTTAAACAATACAATGGAAATAACATCATTTATTTTTATTTTTTGAATTCTATCCCTCGATTGGATAGGAGATCGAACTATAATTTTTAGACCCGGGGAGCGGATTAAAATGACACTTAAGATTCGAAAGAACGTTCTAGTTATGGCAAAAACGGCGGTCATTCTTACTCTTTATTTTCGAAATAGAAAATCTTATTATTTAAATAGATTTCTACTTCCTTCTATTTTCGGCTCCTCGTTCTTGTTCTCATTCGCGGCTCCTAAGATCAACCACTCGGACTTTTTGCTAAATTCGATTAAGAACTTAGGGTTGACTGGGAAAGTCTCTACCTCCGTAGAGAACGAAGATATCAACATATTGTACGATTTATTAAGTACAGATCTTGCAGCCTTTGTGAAACGTGCAAATTTTCAACGTAGGGATTTTGACAAGATGTACATAGAACTCGGCTTTTTGACTTGCAAGCACTATTGGGACAACGAAAAAGGATGGGATTTTTTATCAATTCCGATTGAGAATTGAAACTGACTTTTCAAGGCTTATTATTTCCTGAAAACAGTCGATATTCATTCTCTTGTGTATTTTGTAAACACGGATCTCGATCCCCAAAACCGTCTGAAAAATCGTGTGAAAAGAGACGATTTTAAAGAATCGATAGAGATTCTAAAAGAGATCTACCTAAAGCTAAAGATAGGCATATATACCTACTTACAATTTGACTCTATGCTAAGGAAAGAGTTTAAATTCGGAGGCATAGATACCTACTTACACTTTTACTCTATGCTCTAAGCTAAGGAAAGGGAAGGGGTTTCAATTCGATTGATTATTGTTCGAACTGAATAGGAACAATAATCAATTCGATTTTTTTATAGACAAAAAATAAGAAACCTTTCCCTCTCTCTTCTTTTTATTTGAGTAACGGAACAAAAAATAAAAAGAAAGTCGTTCATTTTTTCTCTTCAATTAAAACAAACAAATAATAATTCTATAGGGTTAAATAAAAATTCAATTGACCATTTGAGAGAATTGCTATGCTTAGTGTGTGACTCGTTGGTTTTTTTAGGCGTATAGGATTCAAAGAAGAAAACTATTGCCCATAGTATCAACTATTAACTATAGAACTAATAACCAACTCATCACTTCGCATTATCTGGATCTAAAAAACCAGTCAAGAAAGGATATATTGATCCTATCATTGTAGCAGCAGAAATGTGTTTTGCATAAACAAAAGAAAAACCAATCGGATTCTAAATTGGAAAGAATATTGTCTTTTTTTATATCTCCCGAAAATCTCGTTTTGACTAAGAATACTTCTTAGATCGGATTCTATTAAATTATAAGACAAGAACAAAAGAAGAATAAGAAAATTGATTATTATAAATTAGAAATAAATATCTTATCGTTCATGCCGAAAGGAAAGAAAGATAAGTACATTTTTTTCGTTCTACATTCCTTGATTCCTTGCACTTAGTAGTCCTTAACACTTAGTATATATACTAAGTTAGATATATACTTCAATCTATTATAATTAGAATTACAATTTATTAATTATCAAATTAAATAATTTAAATATT